TATAGTGTTTTTTAAAATTATCGTTTTGATTTGGTAATGAGTCTACTTCATAATCATTTTCTTTTTCGTAATGAATAAATTGGTCTTTTTCATATGAATCCCATTTGTTTAAATCTTTATTTTGAGCCATACAACGTCGATTAACTCTATTTCGCCATTTTTGTGGTACTAATCTAGACCATCTAATCTGAGATAAATCGTATTGATAATGACCCCTTAACCAGTTTTTCCAGTGATTCATTCCAGAATTCCAAAGTTTCTTATGTCTTAATTCGGAATGAGATATTCCTTGTGCTCCAAAATAATCCTTTATTTCATTCTTAAGAAAAAGAGATGTTCCGTGATATTGAAGAACAGATCTTAACTTATACAAGTTAATAACTTGGGTTTGTGATAATTTGTAAAACACATATGCTTGTGACAAGGAGGATAAGTCACAAAAAATCTGTGAATTCTTATTACTATTTCGAATATTAGAAAGTGACTTTATAAAGTGAATTGTATTTTTATTTGTTTTATCAATTCTTTCTTGATTTGCTTCATTATTGTAAATGTATTTATCAATAAGTTTTTTTGTTGATTCAAGAAAAAGCTGTGCATTGATTCTTGGAATATTAATGATACATCGAAGGATATCTATGTATATCCTTTCAATGAAAAATTGTATAAAATAATGCGATTTACGAATTAATCGAGTATTTCTTCTTTTTAATATCTGCCAAATATTTTTTTGGGATTCTAATCTTTTAGCATTATGACTTTTTTTGTTAGGACTAATATTAATCTCTGGAGTTAGAAATTCCTTTGTCTTTTCTTTTGTAATTTTTTCTATTTGATTTCTGATTGTTCTTGTTCTATCAGTCAGATCTTTCATTTTTTTTTCTGTCAGTGAATAATTTGTCCAATCCATAGATCGAATTTGAATAGATGATTCATGAATCATCTGATTACTATTACTGATTATCAAATCCTTTTCTTTTTTAGTTTCACTCGATTCATATACTTCTCTCAATCCAAATAATAGAATTGGATTTTTTTTTGAGAGTTCTTTTATTCTTGTTTTTATAAATAGAATGCTTTTGATAACCCATTCTTTTGTTTCGTTTGCGATCGTTAGAAACACATTTGTTCTTTCTTTTAAAACTCTTAGAACTAGAAAACAATTCTTTTTCAATTTTCTAATTTTTTTTCCAAGTTCTTTAAAAATAGGTTCAAAAAAGGAAGGTAGTTTTCGGGGAGAACCAAAAGGTAGTTCAGCTTCCATTCCCCAAACTGTTAAAAAACAAAAATCATCTTTTTGCCCTTTCTTTTTCATTGGATCTCTATGAGAAGATTGTAGCTTAGATCTGTGCCAAGGTTTCAGACAGAAAGGAAATAGGATCTTTATCTGAATACCGTCTGTTAACCAGTTTTTCGGAAATTCTGTTTCTGATAATTGAACACCATTATAGGTGCATTTAACATACATTTCTCTATTCCAATCCTTTAAATCTTCGGACCACTCGGGAAATTGAAATAATAACATACGGCCGATATTTTTAGATATTATCAATGAAGGTAATATAACATATTTTCTAAGAATTGATTGAGTTACTAATACGGAACCCCTTATTACTTGAGCAAATACAATGCTATCCCAGGCTTCCGCTATTTCTATTCGTGTTTTCTCTTCTCTTTTGTCCTCTTCATTTTTGTCCTCCTCTTTTTTATCCCTTTCTTTTGTCTCTTCCTTCGCATAATCCGAAATTGGAAATTCTGTGTTTTTCCCCATCCAATTTCTAAAAATGAGTTTCATCAGTCCGGAAATATCAAAAGAAAAAAAGGGTGGTTTGTCTATTCTGTCCAAAAAAAGGGGGGAATGTATATTTGCTTGAAATAGTTCTAAAATAGTTGTTTTACGTCTTTGAGCGCGCATGGAGCCTTTGATTATGTCTCGACGAAAATCCGATTGTTGCGAATAACGTATTAAAGCCACTTCGTCTGCTTGATCAGGATTATTAGTCTCTTTGGTATTAGTATAAGTATCGATATTCTGTTGATTATCAGTAAAAATCACTACACGTTTGGCTTTTCTTGAACGAATCTGATGATCCTCCGCCATGTCTTCTTCATTTTCTCTCTCCTGTTGTTCTAAATCGTCGATTAATTTGTATGACCATCGAGGGATTTTTTTACTGATTTCTTTTATTCCAATAAATTTTTTTCTAATTGTTTGATCGTTGGGATCAGTTATAACTGCATCGAATAAAAATTTTAAAAACTTTGCTTGATCTTTTGAATCAATTCTTCCTTGTTCTGGAAATAAAAAAAGTCCTTTCAAATTGAAATTCGATGTTGATTCTCCAGAAAATTCACTAATTAAGTTCAAGAAATGACCAATTTCTGTTGATAATGATTTTCTATCAAACTTATCTATTTTCTGTTCAAATTCTGGATAATCAGTAACAAGAAGGATACTATGGATTTTATTTATCCAAACAGTTTCTATGGAATTTTCTAT